TATATTTATAAATATAAAAAAATAAAATTCTAAATAAAATTCGAAATACTAAATAATCAAAAAAAAAATTCAATTGAAATAATTAAAAAATAAAAAAATACTACTACTAGATTTCTAATGGCGATTCTCGATTCTAATGAATAATTCATCAATGACGAATAAAAAAATTATATGCAATTCTGAAAGGGGGAAAGATCCCTCGGATAGAATCATTCGATTATATTGACAATTTCAAAAAACTGATCATACTATGATCATAGTATGATGGCGGTTGGTCAAGCAGGCCCCCATCGTCTAGTGGTTTAGGACATCTCTCTTTCAAGGAGGCAGCGGGGATTCGAATTCCCCTGGGGGTAGGGTACTACGAAAGGAAGTTGATCATGGATTACCAATAAGTCTAAAATAGATTCTTCCTGGGTCGATGCCCGAGCGGTTAATGGGGACGGACTGTAAATTCGTTGGCAATATGTCTACGCTGGTTCAAATCCAGCTCGGCCCAATAATTCGCCAATCCGCCATGAGATGATATAACCCCCTTTGTACTTCAGAAATACACGATCCAGAGATAAAAAAGAATCAAGTTTTCTGCTAGATCCCGTATTTCCCTGGGATTGTAGTTCAATTGGTCAGAGCACCGCCCTGTCAAGGCGGAAGCTGCGGGTTCGAGCCCCGTCAGTCCCGACGGATCCAATAAATATATCAATTAATCTCTCCCTTTTTATGAAGGGGACCGGGGGCAGAATTTCATTGTCAAAGCAAAGGGAAAATTCTTACTTTCTTTTTTCTTTCCTTTTGGTAGGAGAAAGACATATGCGGTTAGATTAGTACAATTATTGGTAACATTATAGTCTAGTCAGTATTCCAAGAAATGCTGGCTTTTTCGATTGCCCCCTATGCATGTAATGGAATCGAGTACTATACCTTTTTGAGGCGCGCATACACAAAGGGAATTCCTTTCTTGTCCAATACAAAATTGAATATAAGAAAATACTTTCCATAAAAAACAATTTATTTTTCTGGCTACGGATTTATGTAACCTCACTTACTTGTTTGAAGTTGAAAAATGGATTTCATACAAATTGAACACTGAGTTTTTGGTATAGGTGTCCCGGGGCTAATAATCTACGACGAAAGGAGGGGAAAGGTCAGATCAACCAAAGATCCTACTCCTCTTAGAAAGGGGAATTAATCATTTTTCCGATTTTTCCTTTTGTTTTAAGGCCCCGTCGACGAAAGAACAAACCGGAAAATAGTCAATTTGATGAATATTCATTTTATACGGTCTCATCTTTATCACACTTCTTTGTCTTCCAAGTCAAAAATAGTTTAGTTCTAAACTCCTTTCTTTTTCCACTTAGCTTTTGTTGTTTGTTTGGGTTTGTAACTATGTGACCACTGGAAGTGGAAGAGCTATTTGATGAGACTTCATCAGATGATTGTACAAGAAGGAACTAGATAGATTAGAGAGAAAAAAAGAACAGATGATAAAAAATGATAATGATAAATAAATAAAGGAATTTTTGATTGGGTCAGGAATCCAAGTTTGGGGCGGTATGGATAAAAGAACTTCCTATGTTATACTATTCAATTCTCGACGACGAATTGATTTGATAGTTCAGATATTGTTATTCATGATATTGATCCGATTCAAGATCATCGCGAGGTAATATTCATTCATTGAATTTACAGGCCAAAGATTTATCATCTCTATGGGATTAAATCCCGAGTTATTGCGAAGTAAAAAACCGATGAGATTATGGAAGTAAATATTCTTGCATTTATTGCTACTGCACTATTTATTCTAGTTCCTACCGCTTTTCTACTTATCATTTACGTAAAAACAGTCAGTCAAAACAATTAATTATTAACTAATTTGAATCAAACTTGACTTCTGAGTTCTTAGCCAACATTGACGAAATAAAATGAAAAAGATTCCAATTTCATGTCTTAAATGAAATGAGTGGACTAGAATCGGCAGTATTCTAATAGATAGATAGTATGGTAGAAAGAAAGATTCATCTATTTCTTTCTACCATACTATCTATTAGTTAGATTGTAGTTATAAAGCTGTCCCCTGGAATAAAATAAAGATAGAGACTGCATTTGATATGGATCTATAGATCAATCTACAATATTATCTTGATATATGTGAATATCAATTCCATATATGGAATTGACATAGCATCCAATTCCATTTATTTGCTATATCTATTTGTTCTGATCAATCTGAATTACTCTTATGTCTTATAGTTTGAATTACTAGATTTTTGATTTCCAATCTGAATCTCGGTATCTATTGAAAGAATCAAATCAATGAAGGAAAAGCGATAGATATAGGCATATTCAAAAAATCACGTAGTAATCTTTTTTTTAACATTCCCAAGAAGTAATTGAGTGAACCATTGACAGTAGTTCGACGGGCATCGAAAAGGAAGAGTAAACCTCACAGATTTTTAACGCCTGAACCATGATATGAAATAAGTCGATAAAGCATAAAAAA